TCTTTTATTTTTTATTGCCCTCCTGTCGTCAATTGACAGTTGACAGTATTATTTATATATATATATAATTTGATATGACTTTGATATGATTTAGGGCTTAATAAAATTCCCAAATCAGACTTTGGTAAATGATTTTTTTTTGCATCTCCTGCTCTGCTGATTCAGAGGTACCGTATCTTGGATCCAATGCAAAACTCTTTCTGAATGAGAGAGATAAAGACGAGAAAAACCAATGAAAGAAAGTTGAAAGATTGTATAGTTTAATGGTAAAGTTTGATTACCATTAACCCCCAGAAAAGTTAACGAGTTTTTCGGTTTGATTCATATCCTATTCATCTTCTAAAGGTGTCCCTCGGCTGATTTATATTAAGTTAAGGTGGCCTTAGGCCTTATTCCCTATTGTATTTGTATTGTGTAGTGCTTTTTGATTTCCTAAAGGTGGCCATAGGCCCCTATGGTCCATTGGTGCCCCTATGGTCCAGTGGTTACGACCTCTCTCTTTCACGGAGAAAACGAGGGTTCAAGTCCCTCTAGGGGTATACCAAGACCATAGGAGTAGGATTTTATCAAAAGTGAAATGTATTTGTCAAGTCCGCCTGGTAGACGAAAGGAAGTTGATTATGGAACGTCTAATTAGGCGTTGGGTCGATGCCCGAGTGGTTAATGGGGACGGACTGTAAATTCGTTGACAATATGTCTACGCTGGTTCAAATCCAGCTCGGCCCAAAAATTCGCCAATATACTAACAAATGGTAGAACCCTCTTGTTCTTAAGAAATACCTGATAAGAGAGAATAAAAAAGAAGCCAAATTTTCTGTTAGATCTCTTCTTATTTCCCTGGGATTGTAGTTCAATAGGCAAGAGCACCGCCCTGTCAAGGCGGACGTTGCGGGTTCGAGCCCCGTCAGTCCCGACGGATCCAATAAGTACATCAATTCACCTCTCCATTTTATGTGAAATGAAAGAAGGGACAGAGATCATAATTTAATTCCGAAGGGGTTTCCCCTCTTTTTTTCAGGATTCTGTCGAAGAAAGAACAAACACTAAACTAAAATAAAATGAAAATAACTAAAATAGTGAAGTTGATAGAATATTCCATCTTTTCTCCCGCGACTCCTCTTTCTCATACTTCTTTGTCTTCCAAATAAAATTGGATCATTCAAATTTACAACCTAATTCCTCTCTTTTTCCACTTCGCTTGTATTTTTTGTTGGCGTTTTGTAGTTAATGGAAATGGAAACGGACGAGGATACTTCATTTGATGGTTCTATACGGAAGACCTAAGGTAGGTTATAGAAAAGAAAGAACAGAAAAGAAGGATAAATAAAGGAATTTTTGATTGGTCCGGGAATCCAATCTTGGATTCGGTATGGATAAAAGATCTTCGTATGTTATACTATTCAATTCTCGACGACGAATTAATTTAATAGCTCAGATATTGTTATTCATGATATTGATCCGATTCAAGATCATCGATAGGTAATGCATTCATTGAATTGACAGGTGAAAGATTTATCATCTCTATGGGATTAAATCCCGAGTTATTGTGAAATAAAAAAAAAACGATGAGATTGAGATTATGGAAGTAAATATTCTTGCATTTATTGCTACTGCACTGTTCATTTTAGTTCCTACTGCTTTTCTACTTATCATTTACGTAAAAACAGTCAGTCAAAATAATTAATTACTTGAAATGAAACTTGACTTCTGAGTTCTTATCAATAGTTGAAGAAATCAAATCAAAAGAATTATTTTTTTGCGTTTTAAATGAAATCAACGGGCTATAATGAGCGGTATTCTATGAGATCCGAGAGTATGGTAAGAAATTTCTTACCATACTCTCTATTAGTCTTATAGTAGTGTATAAAGTTGTACTTTACTTTCTAATAAAGTTGGTATACTATATTAGCTTCTATCTTCAATATATGTAGTGATTAATCCATATATGGAATTAACGTAGGACCCAATTCTCTTTCTTTTTGAAATAATTGTTTTACTGAATAATTGTTTTACTGTTATATAATACATTTCTCCACTAGAATCCAATGGAATTTCGAAATGAATAAATTTTGATTTGAAAATTATTTCAATTCAAATAAAAAATGCGTTGCAGAACGATCTATAAAACAATTGATTTTCATTCCTAAACTAAATTAGTAGTCCTTCTAAAGTCCACTTCTTCCCCATACTACGAGTGAAAGGGAAAATGTAAAGACTACCATTAAAGCAGCCCAAGCGAGACTTACTATATCCATGTCAATTATGTCCCTTATCTTTATGCTAGAAATATTCCATTATTGTATTGCTCACTAATAATAGTAGAATCCATGGTCCAGAGTCAAAAAGGGATTCTGGCCGAACACTATTGATGAACCAATCAAATAAATCCATTTCTAAAAAATTCCTATATGATTTCTAACCGGGAAAGACTAAACACAACTAAAATACACAATGACGCTACAAAGGAATGTTACTAATGGAACATATAGTAATAAAAAAACAGGGCCCATTCTTTGTTGCCCTTCAAAGTACAAATAGATCAATTGCTATCTATTACAGACTTTTATTTCCTATTTGATCTAATCCGTACCCTTTCCTTTCCCGATTCTCTCTCTGAAGCAGTTGGGAGATAGTATATTATACTCTTGACGAGGGGTTTCAAAAAAAAATAATAATTTTTTTTTTTTCACTTTTTCTATAAAAAAGTAAATTATCCATCCAATCTCAATCTAATAGTGATTGAATGCCTGAACACTCAGAGATTCTCGCGAGTCTATATATGTAGATTACATAAAGGACTTCCCACAACTAGTTAGCCGCCGGCGGCTATGCCAATGAAATTCAAGACCCAATCAGTAGACATTAGCAGTAGAAGGGAATCGGGAAGTCTTGCTTCGACCATTATAATATAATCTTTATTTGAATTTTAGATTGAAAGATTTCCAATCTTTTACAAAATCCCCAGAACAGATGGTTAGAATCAACCAAGTATCAACAATCGCCTTATCTGTTGGGTAAAATTTGGGTGATTTATATCAGCAGATAATAAATTTTGATTCGTTTGTTGATGAGGCGGCACCCGGATTTGAACTGGGGAAAAAGGATTTGCAGTCCCCCGCCTTACCACTCGGCCATGCCGCCAAAACGATACACAATAAGATAAAATTTTATGGGTTGGATTACTAAACTTTAGTTTATTGTACTTGCATCCCTTTTTTAATTTCATCCTTTTTTTTTCTAAATTTATAAAAATTCTAAAAGAAACCCTTTTCCCCTTTTGTTTGACCACCCCTTCGATTGATTGTATTGTATAGTATCTCAAAACATAAAATGTCGAAAAACTTCCCCTCACTTTTCTATTGAAAAATCAAATGTATATTTTCATTCAAAAAAGCCAAAATTTATGACACAAAATTTATGACAAATGGGAACCATTAACTATTCGTTGACTGAGAATTCCTGAATGATTCTTGGATTTGAATCTAAAATTGGGGTTGCCTAATGACATAAGAAACTACAAAACATACTTAATTGATTCTTAATCCTTTCAATTTCCATTATAACAAAAACGATAAGTATATGTAAACCCCACAATGGAAATTCTTACACAGATACCAAATTGGGTATCTTTTTGAGAGTATGTTTCCTATACCTATAAATATATGGAATTCGTTGGAACAAAAAAAGGCCCGGCTGGGTATTGACCGGGCCAGGCCCAAAAGGCACTTCGAACAAAATAAAAGCAAGAAGGTCTTCTTTATTTATCTTTCTATTTGGATCTTTCGAGCATCTAAATGGAATTGCTAATTATATAATAACGATAAAGAATGTGAAAGAAATACTTTCGTTAATCCTTACTTGATGTGTAATGTAACATAGTAATTATCTTTTTCAATTGGGAGAGATGGCTGAGTGGACGAAAGCGGCGGATTGCTAATCCGTTGTACGAGTTATTCGTACCGAGGGTTCGAATCCCTCTCTTTCCGTTTCCGTTGATGACTTTCTATTTTTTTCTTTCAAATTTCGCAAACCCCTTTTAAATTTAAATGATTTTTTTACTAGTTAAACGTATGGAATATGAATATATAAAATAAAATCTTAAGAAAATTGTAAATCAAGAGAAAATTGTAAATCAAGCAAGAAAACGAAATTTTTATTTTATTCTTCACGTCCAGGATTACGTCCTGGATCATTGGATAGGAATCCAAAGATGAAGAGAGAAACAAAGAATATTACTACTGTGTAAACAAAAAGTTTGAGAGTAAGCATTACACAACCTCCAAGATCATTTTTTGAAAAAGAAAAACGAGAAAAGATAATAGATCCTCCATTTTTATATCACATATCCTATTTTGACACCAAGAAATGAATTCTAGAAATAGAAAAGAATGTTCAGAAATTCAACTGAAGTTTCAATTTGTAATAAGAGTCTTTGATTATCACAAATCATTTTCATACCCACAATTAGATATTCTAAGGGACCCTAACCTAATAAGGTCTTTCGCCGGAAAAAGGATTATAATCGGGAAATGGGGCGAGCCAAATTTATTGCGGCTAGCCAAGAATTTCAATGTTTGAATTGAAGGTTCATACTCCCAGACTTATTTGATCTTATCAATTGTTATAATTTTTCTCGAATAAATCATGAATTTTATAGGATAGTATTCAAGATCTTATCGAAAACTTACAGCAGCTTGCCAAACAAAGGCTAAAAGAAAAAAGAACAGGGGTATGACTGGCATAACATCTACGATTGGATTCAAAAAAGCATAGGCTTCGGGCAATTTGGCGAAGAAAAGACTACTCGGATAAAGGGCAGAATTAAGACAGATCAAACTAAAGATATTAAGCATAACAGACATTTTGTTCGTCGAAATAATTGCATTTTGATTGAGTTATTTATATAAGGAAAACTGAAGAAAGTAAGGTAGACAAAAAACTCCTTCTTTTTCCGCTCAATCAAAAATCCTCCAATTCTCAAAGGAGAATAGAAGAAATCATACTTTCATACAATATCTTAATTGAATTGTATGTAATGATCAATAAATTCAGTTGAATTCTAGATATACACATGTCAAAATCCTAGCACGAATCTATAATATATTCTATAAAGAAGAAAGATTTTCTATAGATAGTTGGGCTGGAATTGACGAACACTTAATACCAATATTATTCTTTATTAGTATTAGTGTCCAATAACAATATAAATGGGGCGTAGCCAAGTGGTAAGGCAACGGGTTTTGGTCCCGCTATTCGGAGGTTCGAATCCTTCCGTCCCAGAGCATATCCATTGTATCCGAATACATCTTTTTTGTTCAACAAGGTTCTGTTTCAAGGTCTAATATTGGATAGAATCTTATTCTTCTTTCTTTTTTGATTTTTAATGATTCTTTTCGGAATCATATCTCAGTTTTTCACAAAATGAACTAAATCGAGTTCAAATGACATGCAAATGTAACTGACTCCTTTTGTGATCCAGATAAAGATAAGATGGGGCATAGATCACAGTTGCAGAAAGATTACTTAACCTCAGGTTAAACAAAATATGAAAATACATATAAAACGAGGAAGTGCTTAGCCTATGGGTATGTATTGTTATCCTATTTCAGTGACAATAGTCTTTCTATTTTTGTGAAAAAGAATTTGCATCCCTAAAATATTCAAATTTAAATATTTAACAATGATATTTCTTTTTATTGTTCGATCTATTTAGCTTATTTGCTTTAAATCATTGACAATTCTATTCGAAAAGAAACAGAAATTCTTATTTCTTATGATAATCAAATGTAGACTTTACTGTAAAAGCAAAACTTGACTCAAATAATGATGTCGAAGTAGGAAACTTTTTCAATTATCAAGATTTGTAATGATTCCTTATGGGTTGAATCTTTGAGAAGTTGGAAATGGGTCAGTCTATCTTATTGATTGAGTCACTTGAACAGGCAGAGTCAAATAGAATTTATTTATTCGTGTTATTTCTGTTAGTTATGTTATTTCTATATTTAGATTTCTGGATATTTCTGTTAGATATTTTTTTGAGATATAGATTTATAGAAAAAATTTCCGTTCATACAAAAAAAGCCCGGGTCTTGCTAAGATTTCTTAATAAAAAATATTTATTATCTATGTAGCTAGGAAAAAAATATATAAATGACTATGTCTCTGTACCGACTGAACCAATGACTATTCATGATTCCATAATTGAATCAATTCCATACTGGTTCCAAATTAGAGGAATGTTATGGTAAAACTTCGTTTAAAACGATGTGGTAGAAAGCAACGTGCGACTTGAAGGACACGATCCGGTGTGGATTTTTATTCTTACATCCACCATTTTCTTTTATATAGGAATGAAGGTGCTCTTGGCTCGACGTCGTTTGTTCTATTCTACTAGAACCCTTCTTTTTTATTGGGTTGTAATGTAAATAGTTCATGATGGAGCTCGAGTAGAAAGTATGGATTAATTTCTCAGGGGCAACGATCTAGGGTTAATGCCAATCAATAAATTGGAACAACTTCGTAAGTATATCTTCGATATCGATATAGAAATTGAAAGGATCCGATTCGAGCAAATTTTCAATTCAAAAAAATTGTTGGAACCGCAAAACGTTTTCGATCCACAGTGTATCGCGCACGAATCAACCGTCGGTATGATTCTAGAAAGAAATCACAAAAGGGGTATGTTGCTACCATTTTGAAAGGATTCAGAAGCACCGAAGTAATGTCTAAACCCAATGATTTAAAACAAGATAAAGGATCCCAGAACAAGGAAACACCGCTTCAATTGTCTCACAGATCCGAATAAAGAATCCAAATAGATTTTCAACGAGACAAAAGGGGGGGTTAAAGACCACTCAATAAAAAAATATCTTAATTTTATTTAATATATTTGATAATTATTGAACTTGAGTTATGAGTACAAATGATTTTTTAGTTTTCAGTAAGGAAGTTAAATAAAAATGACTATGAGTTAAATTATAGGCTAATTTCTTTTACGGATTCCTTTACTATTTATTATAATTTTATCCATAGACAAAACTTCAAATCATTTTTTCTCGAGCCGTACGAGGAGAAAACTTCCTATACGGTTCTAGGGGGGGGTTCTTTTTCATCTACATCTATCCCGATGAGCCGTCTATCGAATCGTTGCAATTGATGTTCGATCCCGAAGAGAAGGAAGAGATCTTCGGAAAGTGGGTTTTTATGATCCGATCAAGAATCAAACTTATTTAAACGTTCCCGCTATTCTCTATTTCCTTGAAAAAGGCGCTCAGCCTACAGGAACTGTTCAGGATATTTTAAAAAAGGCAGAGGTTTTTAAGGAACTTTGCCCTAATCAAACGAAATTCAATTAAATTAAGGAAATAAAAACTAAGGGTAGGATAGTGATTTCTATATAATTTTGGATATCTTTTCTATACTATGTTTTTTTTATTTCCTTCTTTTCTTGCTCTATTAGTATCTATTTATCATTTCTTTTATAGAATCTTTTTCTAACGA